GAATAAATGGAAATTTTATTGATAAGACCTTTTCAATTGTAGCCAATATCTTATTACGAATAATTCCGACAACTTCGGGAGAGAAAGAGGCATTCACCTATTACCGAGATGGTGCGATTTGATTCTTTTTTTTTTTTTTTATTATTATTCGTTCTTATTTAGTTATTATAAATTAATAATTAATGTATTAATATATTATAAAATATTCTAAATTAATAAATTATAGATTTATTATAAATATTTATTATAATTATAAAATTATAAATCCATTTTATATTTTTTATATATTTTATCATTTTTTCTTTTATAGTTATACTTTTTTTATTTTACCGCTCTCAATCTTAGGAGAAAGACACTCAGGATAGAAAGAAAAAAAAAATTATTGAAATAAATCTACGCTTGTTGAAGGTGAAGTTTGTAAGTAAAACAAGCCCTTCTGTCGTGTATCCCCGATTAATGCAGCCTCAGATGCTTCAATTGTCGATTCTAGAGTATTGAGCGAAAGGTTACACCTATGGGTTAGGTCAAACCTACTCCACTAGTACCAATAGGGGGCATAGGGGAAGAGGCACTACTCCTAGGAATCAACAACACGAAAACTTTGTTATAAATTATCCCTTTTCTTTATCAGGATCGGGACTAACAAGAATGGTTGGGACAACAAACATCCATCTCGTTCGTATTTTGGATACCCATATAACCATCGAAGACTGTTGAAGTGACTAATTCCTGGAAATTAAGAGGCGTTGAAGACAAAGAAATTGTTGGAGTCACCCTTTTTTATCTAGTACCAACATGCTTGAGTTAAGGAAAGTTTTTTTACAAGAAGGTTGGCTAGAGATTTCTTGTAAAAACACTAGTCCCACCCAGTTTATAATGAGACTATTTCAATCTTTGTGGATTCCATGTATTATTCTCATTATGCACATAAAGGAGGAGCCGTATGAGATGAAAATCTCATGTACGGTTCTGAAACGGAGATTCTTTGAATCGAACGACGGCCGTAACGGATGTCGGCTCAATCCGAAGGAAATTATGCAGAAGCTTTACAGAATTATTATGAAGCTATGCGATTAGAAATCGATCCCTATGATCGAAGTTATATACTCTATAACATAGGCCTTATCCACACAAGGAACGGAGAACATACGAAAGCTTTGGAATATTATTTTCGGGCACTAGAGCGGAACCCATTCTTACCACAAGCTTTTAATAATATGGCCGTGATCTGTCATTACGTGCGACTATCTCCACTATAGAAAGGGAAAGAAAGAGCAAATCCGTTAATAAATACTAGAAAAAAACAGGCTTTCTACATATGTATCGTCCAAAACAACGATTTTTATCAGCTGTAGTAAAGAAATACACTTCATAGAAGTGGAAATATGACGAAATCGGTATGCCTAGATACTTTATTCTATGGATAAAGGATCTAATTGAAAAGGAAGCGCCGTAAAGATCAATTCGCGAGATTTTGGGCCGGTACAATAAGAACTGCTTACTTATGTCATGATATGAGATAAAAGTTAGGAATCCACTTATGTAATAGAGTTGATCCCCTAAGGTATTGAGCAGCGGTGTAGCATCAGATCCCAACGATAGTAAGTCTTTTCCTTCTTATGAAGAAAGTCTTTTTCAAAGATTCTATATAAATTTATATACGAAACCGAGATAGTTACCTTTCATAAAATTCTAATGATAGCGGAAATGCCTATACTTTATGAAGGTGGGAGAAAAGATAAAACTGATTAAATCATTAAGCAAAATTCAAGTTTGAAACTCATAACCTCTTTTGGTTAACTCGAGAGAAAAAAAAAAAATGGGATACTAAAAGAATTTGACTGCTGAGCCGTATGAGGTCGGAAACTCTCAAGTACGGTTCTAAGGGAAGGAATTTACCCGCCTATTCCGACCGGGGAGAACAGGCCATTCGACAAGGAGATTCTGAAATTGCGGAGGCTTGGTTCGACCAAGCTGCCGAGTATTGGAAACAGGCTATAGCGCTTACTCCTGGTAATTATATTGAAGCGCAGAATTGGTTGAAGATCACAAGGCGTTTCGAATAAGAACACTATTTTATTCTAACTATTTTATTTTTTTATTTGTTATAATGAATTGTTTGTTGTCTCTATCAGTCAAATAAAACAGATCATTTCTCTGGGAAGAACCAATCAAAAAATTTCATTATATCCCTTCTCCTTCTAAGATCGTTCTATTTCGTCTGTTATTTCGTAGGGATAAACGATATACAAATAAGTTAGAGAATATATTTCTTTTCTGCTATTAATAATAATAACTAATAAAAGTAAAAGAGACCCTCGAATGACTAAATAGAAATACTGGTATGTCTCTTAGTAATGACTAATGACTGTTCACACGGTTTGGAATAGAGTACTAGTAATATATTCTACGTAATACATAAAGTGTCTCCATTTAGGAACTTCTAATTGAGATATGAATACATTGGGTTGCACAAAAAAAAAATTGCGTCAATTCAAAG